AGCAATCGATATTTCACGATCAAAGGTGTAGTACTGCTTGTAGTAGCGGTCCTTATATCTCGTATTAACAATCGAAAGATGGTCGAAAGAAAAAATCTCTATTTGATGGGGCTTCTTCCTATACCTATGAATTCCATTGGACCCAGAAATGAGACATTGGAAGAATCTTTTTGGTCTTCCAATATCAATAGGTTGATTGTTTCGCTCCTGTATCTTCCAAAAGGGAAAAAGATTTCTGAGAGTTGTTTCATGGATCCGCAAGAGATTACTTGGGTTCTCCCAATAAATAAAAAGTGTATCATGCGGAGTTCGCGATGGTGGAGGAACCGGATCGGAAAAAAGAGGGATTTTAGTTGTAAGATATCTAATGAAACCGTAGCTGGAATTGAGATCTCATTCAAAGAGAAAGATAGCAAATATCTGGAGTTTCCTTTTTTATCCTATATGGATGATCCGATCCGCAAGGACCATGATTGGGAATTGTTTGATCGTCTTTCTCCGAGGAAGAAGCGAAACATAATCAACTTGAATTCGGGACAGCTATTCGAAATCTTAGGGAAAGACTTGATTTGTTATCTCATGTCTGCTTTTCGTGAAAAAAGACCAATTGAAGGGAAGGGTTTCTTCAAACAGCAAGGAGCTGAGGCAACTATTCAATCAAATGATATTGAGCATGTTTCCCATCTCTTCTCGAGAAACAAGTGGGGTATTTCTTTGCAAAATTGTGCTCAATTTCATATGTGGCAATTCCGCCAAGATCTCTTCGTTAGTTGGGGGAAGAATCAGCACGAATTGGATTTTTTGAGGAACGTATCGAGAGAGAATTTGATTTGGTTAGACAATGTGTGGTTGGGAAACAAGGATCGGTTTTTTAGCAAGGTACGGAATGTATTGTCAAATATTCAATATGATTCCACAAGATCTATTTTCGTTCAAGTAACGGATTCTAGCCAATTGAAAGGATCTTCTGATCAATCCATAGATCATTTCGATTCCATTAGAAATGAGGATTCAGAATATCACACATTGATCGATCAAACAGAGATTCAGCAACTAAAAGAAAGATCGATTCTTTGGGATCCTTCCTTTCTTCAAACGGAACGAACAGAGATAGAATCAGATCGATTCCCGAAATGCCTTTTTGGATCTTCCTCAATGTCCCGGCTATTCACGGAACGTGAGAAGCAGATGAATAATCATCTGCTTCCGGAAGAAATCGAAGAATTTCTTGGGAATCCTACAAGATCAATTCGTTCTTTTTTCTCTGACAGATGGTCAGAACTTCATCTGGGTTCGAATCCTACTGAGAGGTCCACTAGAGATCAGAGATTTTGGAAGAAAAAACAAGATGTTTCTTTTGTCCCTTCCAGGCGATCGGAAAATAAAGAAATGGTTGATATATTCAAGATAATTACGTATTTACAAAAAACCGTCTCAATTCATCCTATTTCATCAGATCCGGGATGTGATATGGTTCCGAAGGATGAATCGGATATGGACAGTTCCAATAAGATTTCATTCTTGAACAAGAATCCATTTTTGGATTTATTTCATCTATTCCATGACCGGAACAAAGGGGGATACACGTTACACCACGATTTTGAATCAGAAGAGAGATTTCAAGAAATGGCAGATCTATTCACTCTATCAATAACCGAGCCGGATCTGGTGTATCATAGGGGATTTGCCTTTTCTATTGATTCCTACGGGTTGGATCAAAAAAAATTCTTGAATGAGGTATTCAACTCCAGAGATGAATCGAAAAAGAAATCTTTATTGGTTCTACCTCCTCTTTTTTATGAAGAGAATGAATCTTTTTATCGAAGGATCAGAAAAAAATCGGTCCGGATCCACTGCGGGAATGATTTGGAAGATCCAAAACTAAAAACAGCGGTATTTGCTAGCAACAACATAATGGAGGCAGTCAATCAATATAGATTGATCCGAAATCTGATTCAAATCCAATATAGCACCTACGGGTACATAAGAAATGTATCGAATCGATTCTTTTTAATGAATAGATCCGATCGCAACTTCGAATATGGAATTCAAAGGGATCAAATAGGAAATGATACTCTGAATCATATAACTGTAATGAAATATACGATCAACCAACATTTATCGAATTTGAAAAAGAGTCAGAAGAAATGGTTTGATCCTCTTATTTCTCGAACCGAGAGATCCATGAATCGGGATCCTGATGCATATAGATACAAATGGTCCAATGGGAGCAAGAATTTCCAGGAACATTTGGAAGATTTCGTTTCTGAACAGAAGAAGCGTTTTCAAGTAGTGTTCGATCGATTCCGTATTAATCAATATTCGATTGATTGGTCCGAGGCTATCGACAAACAAGATTTGTCTAAGTCACTTCGTTTCTTTTTGTCCAAGTCACTTCTCTTTTTGTCCAAGTCACTTCCCTTTTTGTCCAAGTCACTTCCCCTTTTCTTTGTGAGTATCGGGAATATCCCCATTCATAGGTCCGAGATCCACATCTATG